GCCATCGTAGCTTAAAACTCAAAGCATGACATTGAAGCCGTCAAGATAGACCTTAAACCGTCTCGAAGGCACAAAGGCTTGGTCCTGACTTTACTATCAACTCTAGCTAGGTTTACACATGCAAGTCTCCGCACCCCTGTGAGGATGCCCTATCCTTCCTCCCTGGAAGTAAGGAGCAGGTATCAGGCACATCTTAATAGCCCATGACACCTTGTTTAGCCACACCCCTAAGGGAACTCAGCAGTGATAAATATTAAGCCATAAGTGAAAACTTGACTTAACCATGGCTAAGAGGGCCGGTAAACTTCGTGCCAGCCACCGCGGTTATACGGGGGGCCCAAGTTGATAGCCAGCGGCGTAAAGCGTGGTTAAGATCTAAGACTATAATAAAGCCGAAAGCAGACTAGGCTGTTATACGCATTCGAACATGTAAGCTCGATCACGAAAGTAGCTTTATATAACTGACGCCACGAAAGCCAGGGAACAAACTGGGATTAGATACCCCACTATGCCTGGCCCTAAACATTGATAGTGCATCACACTCACTATCCGCCCGGGAACTACGAGCAAAACTTGAAACCCGAAGGACTTGGCGGTGCTTCACATCCATCTAGAGGAGCCTGTCCTAGAACCGATAATCCCCGTTTAACCTCACCTTTCCTTGCTTCCCCCGCCTATATACCGCCGTCGTCAGCTTACCCTCTGAGGGCTCTATAGTAAGCAAAGCCAGCACTTACCCCACACGTCAGGTCGAGGTGTAGCGCATGTAAAGGGATGAGATGGGCTACATTTGCTATTATAGCAAATTACGAAAGATGCTTTGAAACCTTGCATCCGAAGGAGAATTTAGTAGTAAGCAGAAAGCAGAGTGTTCTGCTGAATTTGGCCATAGAGCGCGCACACACCGCCCGTCACTCTCCCCGAACAAATCCTTTAAATTAAATTAGAAGTTTAAAACGCTAAGGGGAGGCAAGTCGTAACATGGTAAGTGTACCGGAAGGTGCACTTGGACTATATTTAAGAGTAAAGCTAACTAAATAGCAATAATTTATGCAAAAATGTCGTGCAGCACGAACTACTCTTCATCTAGAACAACTTAAATCTAGCATATATCCCAGTGTATGGCTTAATAGGTAAAGCATCTCCCTTACACAGAGAAATTATCCGTGCAAGTCGGATTGCACTGACCCCCCCCCCCCGGCCACAGTTAAAGTAATCTTAACGCTTATTATAAGTATATCCGTGCAACCCGGATTGGTCTAATGCCAACTAGCTAGCCCACAGCCAAAAATCAAACATCAACTATTATATAAACCCAAACGTACTGACACGTAAATTAAACAAATCATTTTTCCCCTTTAGTACGGGCGACAGAAACAGGTCTTTAGGCGCTATAGAGAAAGTACCGTAAGGGAACGCTGAAAGAGAACTGAAACAAACCAGTGAAGCTAAAAATAGCAGAGATTAAACCTCGTACCTTTTGCATCATGATTTAGCCAGCGTAAACCAAGCAAAGTGCACTTTAGTTTGATAACCCGAAACTAAGTGAGCTACTCCAAGGCAGCCTAGGTATAGGGCAAACCCGTCTCTGTGGCAAAAGAGTGGGAAGACCTTTGAGTAGGGGTGATAGACCTACCGAACTTAGTAATAGCTGGTTGCCTGGGAACTGAATAGAAGTTCAGCCCCCAAGCTTCTTTATTCCCGCATTAATTTAAACCTAATGATATTAAGAATACTTGGAGAGTTAGTCAAAGAAGGAACAGCTTCTTTGACATAAGGTACAACTTTTATAGTGGGGTAAAGATCATATTTAAATCAAGGCAATACATCCCAGTGGGCTTAAAAGCAGCCTCCTGCAAGAAAAAGCGTTAAAGCTTAGATTTTCCCTCAACCCTACAATCATGATCAACCAATCCTAACCCCCTTACACTACCAAGCTACCCCATGCAAACATGGGAGAAACTATGCTAATATGAGTAATAAGAGAGCTCACGGCTCTCTCCCTGCACGCGTGTAAATCAGATCGGACAACCCACTGAATACTTAACGGCCTCACCCAAAGAGAGTAATAAGTAGCATAATAAAGAACCAGAAAATTACTTAACAAAAACCGTTGACCCCACACAGGAGTGCTCCCAAGGAAAGACTAAAAGAGAAAGAAGGAACTCGGCAACCACACTAAGCCCCGCCTGTTTACCAAAAACATCGCCTCTCGTAACCTAAAAATGAGAGGTCCCGCCTGCCCTGTGACTCTAAGTTTAACGGCCGCGGTATCCTGACCGTGCAAAGGTAGCGCAATCACTTGTCTCTTAAATAGAGACCTGTATGAATGGCATAACGAGGGCTTGACTGTCTCCTTTCTCAAGTCAATGAAATTGATCTTCCCGTGCAGAAGCGGGAATAACCACATAAGACGAGAAGACCCTATGGAGCTTTAGACGTAAGAACAGACCCTGCTGAATAACCCTACAAAGGAGAATTAAGGTATAGGACCTCCCTGCTCAGCGTCTTTGGTTGGGGCGACCGCGGAGAAAAATCAAACCTCCGTGTGGGCCGGGAGTGTTTTACCTTCCTCCTAAAACCGAGAGCTACAGCTCTAAGCAACAAAAATCTTGACCAATCAGATCCGGCAGAGCCGATCAGCGGACCGAGTTACCCTAGGGATAACAGCGCAATCCTCTTCTAGAGCCCATATCGACAAGAGGGTTTACGACCTCGATGTTGGATCAGGACATCCTGATGGTGCAGCCGCTATCAAGGGTTCGTTTGTTCAACGATTAAAGTCCTACGTGATCTGAGTTCAGACCGGAGTAATCCAGGTCGGTTTCTATCTATGGCGTGGCCTTTCCCAGTACGAAAGGATCGGAAAGGGGGGGCCAATGCCTCAGGTACGCCTCACCCCCATCTTATGAAGGCAACTAAATAAGGCAAGAGGACACAGCTCCCTTGCCTTATTTAACGGCTTGTTGGGGTGGCAGAGCCCGGTCATTGCAAAAGACTTAAGCCCTTTAAATAGAGGTTCAAATCCTCTCCTCAACTATGGCTTCTACAATTCTATTATACATCATTAACCCACTCGCTTTCATCGTACCTGTACTACTAGCCGTAGCTTTCTTCACCCTCCTTGAACGGAAGGTCCTCGGGTACATGCAACTCCGAAAGGGCCCTAATATTGTAGGGCCCTACGGCCTTCTACAGCCGATTGCCGATGGTGTAAAGCTCTTTATTAAAGAGCCTGTCCGACCCTCCACATCTTCTCCAGTACTATTTCTCCTCGCCCCCACCCTTGCCCTTACGCTTGCACTCACCCTTTGGGCCCCTCTCCCTATACCCTACCCAGTGGTAGACCTCAACCTCGCTATTTTATTTATCCTTGCCCTATCCAGCCTCGCCGTATACTCAATTCTGGGGTCGGGCTGGGCTTCCAATTCAAAGTATGCATTAATTGGAGCGCTACGTGCCGTAGCTCAAACCATCTCTTATGAAGTCAGCCTGGGCCTTATTCTCCTTAGCCTTATCATCTTTACCGGAGGTTTTACACTTCACACTTTCAACATCACTCAGGAAAGCATCTGACTAATCCTGCCCGCCTGACCCTTGGCTGGTATATGATATATCTCTACCCTAGCGGAAACCAACCGAGCACCCTTTGATTTAACTGAAGGAGAATCTGAACTAGTGTCCGGCTTTAATGTTGAATACGCAGGGGGCCCCTTCGCACTCTTTTTCCTAGCAGAGTACGCCAACATCCTATTGATAAATACACTCTCTGCCACGCTTTTTTTAGGGGCCTACCACATTCCCACCTTCCCAGAATTAACCGCCCTAAACCTCATAACGAAAGCGGCACTACTTTCCATCTTGTTTTTATGAGTACGTGCCTCATACCCGCGCTTCCGGTATGACCAGCTTATACATCTTATCTGAAAAAACTTTCTCCCTCTAACCCTCGCTATAATTATCTGACACCTCGCACTTCCAGTAGCCTTCGCAGGACTACCCCCCCACCTATAGCAAAGTGGAGCTGTGCCTGAAACAAAGGGTCACTTTGATGGGGTGAATAATGAGGGTTAAACTCCCTCCAACTCCTTAGGAAAAAGGGACTCGAACCCAACCCAAAGAGATCAAAACTCTTGGTGCTTCCACTACACTATTTCCTAGTAAAGTCAGCTAATGAAGCTCTCGGGCCCATACCCCTATCATGTTGGTTAAAATCCTTCCTTTACTAATGAACCCTTATGTAACAGCCACCCTCCTTCTTGGCCTAGGTCTCGGCACCACAATTACTATAACAAGCTCACACTGACTCCTTGCCTGAATGGGCTTGGAAATAAATACACTAGCCATTATTCCACTAATAGCCCAACCTCACCATCCCCGGGCAGTAGAAGCCACCACCAAGTATTTCCTAACACAAGCTACAGCTGCCGCCATACTACTATTTGCCAGCACAACAAATGCCTGACTCACAGGACAATGGGACATTCAACAGATCTCTCACCCTCTTCCAATTACCTTAATTACTTTAGCACTAGCACTTAAACTAGGCCTAGCCCCCCTTCACTCATGACTGCCAGAAGTACTACAAGGCCTAGACCTAACTACCGGCCTTATTATAGCCACCTGGCAAAAGCTAGCCCCCTTCGCACTCCTTGTGCAACTTCAACACACCTACCCCGCCCTCCTTATTATGTTAGGGGTCACTTCCACGCTAGTTGGAGGTTGAGGGGGTTTAAATCAAACGCAGTTACGGAAAATCCTGGCCTACTCATCCATCGCCCACCTCGGCTGAATAATTCTAGTGTTACAATTTTCCCCGGCCCTCACCCTACTAGCACTAATAACATACTTTGCCATAACCATCCCAATATTTCTCATCTTTAAATTAAATAAGGCTACCACTCTGAATATGCTCTCCAACGCCTGGACCAAAACCCCAGCCCTCACTGCCCTCACACCCCTTATTCTCCTCTCGTTAGGGGGCCTTCCACCTCTTACAGGATTTATGCCGAAGTGACTAATTATTCAAGAGTTAACTACCCAAGGACTCCCACTATTAGCCACATTTGCAGCCCTCACGGCCCTCCTTAGCCTATATTTTTACTTACGGCTATCATATACTATAACACTGACCCTTTCCCCTAATACAATTACAGGCCTAGCCCCATGACGTTTGCCCCGATCCAAACCGGCACTTCCCGTAGCACTATCAATAACCATGACGATCTTCCTACTCCCCCTCACCCCAACGATTACTGCACTAGTTTTACCCTAAAGGATTTAGGTTTAGTATCAGACCAAGGACCTTCAAAGCCCTAAGCGGAAGTGAAAATCTTCCAATCCTTGATAAGGCTTGCAGGTGCTACCCCACATCTCCTGATTGCAAGTCAGGTGCTTTCATTAAACTAAAGCCTCTACACTAGACAGGTAGGCCTCGATCCTACAAACTCTTAGTTAACAGCTAAGCGCTCAAACCAGTGAGCATCTGTCTACTTCCCCCGCCTGCATACTTAAACAAAGCAGGCGGGGGAAAGCCCCGGAAGACTTTTAATCTTCTTCTTCAGGTTTGCAATCTGATATGTAAGGACACCTCAAGGCTTGGTAAGAAGAGGATTTGAACCTCTGTATATGGGGCTACAATCCACCGCTTAGACGCTCAGCCACCCTACCTGTGGCCATCACACGATGATTCTTTTCAACTAATCATAAAGATATTGGCACCCTTTACTTAGTGTTTGGTGCTTGGGCCGGGATAGTAGGCACAGCCTTGAGCTTGCTCATTCGGGCAGAGCTCAGCCAGCCCGGGGCTCTCTTAGGCGATGACCAAATTTATAATGTTATCGTTACAGCGCATGCTTTTGTAATAATTTTTTTTATAGTAATACCAATTATAATTGGCGGTTTTGGTAATTGACTAATTCCCCTGATGATTGGCGCCCCTGATATAGCTTTCCCCCGTATAAATAACATAAGCTTCTGATTACTACCTCCATCCTTCCTCCTTCTGCTTGCTTCGTCTGGAGTAGAAGCGGGGGCAGGCACAGGGTGAACAGTTTACCCGCCCTTAGCTGGAAACCTAGCCCACGCAGGAGCATCAGTCGACCTTACTATTTTTTCCCTACACTTAGCGGGTATCTCGTCTATTCTGGGGGCCATTAACTTTATTACTACAATTATTAATATAAAACCCCCAGCTATTTCCCAATACCAAACACCTTTATTCGTCTGAGCAGTCCTTATTACGGCTGTCCTCCTACTACTTTCCCTTCCAGTTCTTGCCGCAGGTATTACAATACTCCTAACAGACCGAAATCTTAACACTACTTTCTTTGACCCTGCTGGAGGGGGAGACCCTATCCTCTACCAGCACTTATTCTGATTCTTCGGCCACCCAGAAGTGTATATTCTAATTTTACCAGGCTTCGGCATAATCTCCCACATCGTTGCATACTATTCCGGGAAAAAAGAACCCTTCGGTTACATGGGCATGGTCTGGGCGATAGTTGCCATTGGCCTCTTAGGCTTTATTGTGTGAGCCCACCATATGTTTACGGTTGGTATGGATGTAGACACTCGCGCATATTTCACATCCGCAACTATAATCATTGCAATTCCCACCGGAGTAAAAGTCTTCAGCTGGCTAGCAACATTGCACGGAGGCTCGGTCAAATGAGAAACGCCGCTTCTCTGAGCATTGGGCTTCATTTTCCTTTTTACAGTTGGTGGACTCACGGGCATTGTACTCGCCAACTCATCCTTAGATATTGTGCTCCACGACACATACTATGTCGTAGCTCACTTCCACTATGTACTCTCGATGGGGGCTGTATTCGCCATTGTTGCAGCCTTTGTGCACTGATTCCCGCTGTTTACAGGCTACACACTACATAGCACCTGGACGAAAATCCATTTCGCAATCATGTTCGTAGGAGTAAACTTAACCTTTTTCCCCCAGCACTTCCTAGGGCTGGCAGGCATGCCCCGACGCTACTCGGACTACCCCGACGCCTACACTCTTTGAAATACAGTCTCCTCTCTAGGATCCCTTATCTCCCTGGTTGCTGTAATTATGTTCCTTTTTATTATTTGAGAAGCCTTCGCTGCCAAGCGAGAGGTTCTAGCTGTAGAATTAACAGCAACTAATGTAGAGTGACTGCACGGCTGCCCTCCCCCCTATCACACATTTGAGGAACCTGCCTTCGTTCAGGTTCAGGCAAACTAACGAGAAAAGGAGGAGTCGAACCCCCCTAGACTGGTTTCAAGCCAGCCACATTACCGATCTGTCACTTTCTTTATGAGACACTAGTAAAAAGACAATTACACTGTTTTGTCAAGGCAGATTTGCAGGTTGGACCCCTGCGTGTCTTAAAAACTTATGGCCCATCCCTCACAATTAGGTTTCCAAGACGCAGCTTCCCCCGTCATGGAAGAGCTTTTACACTTCCATGACCACGCCTTAATAATTGTTTTTTTAATCAGCACATTAGTACTTTATATTATTGTTGCTATAGTCTCTACCAAGCTAACCAATATGTTTATTCTAGACTCCCAGGAAATCGAAATTATCTGAACAGTCCTTCCCGCCGTTATCCTAATTCTAATTGCCCTCCCCTCCCTCCGCATCCTTTACTTAATAGACGAAATTAATGACCCCCACCTCACAATCAAAGCCATGGGCCATCAGTGATATTGAAGCTATGAATACACTGATTACGAAGACCTAGAATTTGACTCTTATATGATCCCAACCCAAGACCTAACCCCCGGCCAATTTCGCCTTCTAGAAGCCGACCACCGAATGGTTGTGCCAGTAGACTCTCCAATCCGAATTTTAGTCTCAGCGGAAGATGTTCTCCACTCATGAGCAGTGCCTGCCCTGGGTGTAAAAACAGACGCAGTGCCCGGCCGCCTAAATCAAACAGCCTTTATAGCCTCACGACCCGGAGTTTTCTACGGCCAATGCTCGGAAATTTGCGGGGCTAACCACAGCTTTATGCCTATTGTAGTAGAAGCCGTTCCACTAGAACACTTTGAATACTGGTCCTCCTTAATACTTGAAGACGCCTCGTCAAGAAGCTAAACTGGGACTAGCGTTAGCCTTTTAAGCTAAAGAATGGTGATTCCCGCCCACCCTTGACGACATGCCCCAGTTAAACCCTGCCCCCTGATTCATAATCCTCGTTTTTTCCTGATTAGTATTTTTAATCGTTCTTCCCCCTAAAATTACAGCACACACCTTCCCAAACGAGCTCACACGCCAGGCTTCCCACACATATGAAGCAAACCCCTGAAGTTGACCATGACATTAAGTTTTTTTACCCAATTTGAATCTCCCTTATTTTTAGGTATTCCACTAATTGCCCTAGCCCTCCTCCTCCCTTGAACCCTCTTTCCTGCTCCCTCAACCCGCTGACTAAACAATCGACATATTGTCCTGCAAGGCTGATTTGTAAACCGTTTTACCCAACAACTTCTTCTCCCTTTAAATAAGGGAGGACATAAATGAGCTGCTATCCTGGCTTCCTTGATAGTGTTTCTTATTACCCTTAATATACTAGGACTTCTCCCCTATACTTTCACCCCTACTACGCAATTATCCCTAAACTTGGGACTCGCAGTCCCCTTTTGACTGGCAACTGTCCTTATAGGCCTACGAAACCAACCAACCCACGCCCTCGGACACCTCCTACCAGAAGGCACGCCGACCCCTCTCATCCCTGTCCTTATTATCATCGAGACAATTAGCCTATTTATTCGCCCCCTCGCCTTAGGAGTTCGACTGACTGCTAATCTTACAGCGGGCCACCTCCTTATTCAACTAATCGCTACAGCTGTATTCGTTCTAGGCCCTATAATACCAACAGTTGCCTTACTAACCGCAGTAGTACTAGGTTTATTAACTCTTCTGGAGGTCGCAGTTGCAATGATTCAAGCTTATGTGTTTGTTCTTCTTCTGTCTCTGTATCTCCAAGAAAACGTATAATGGCCCACCAAGCACATGCATTCCATATAGTTGACCCTAGCCCCTGACCTTTAACGGGGGCAATTGCTGCCCTTTTAATAACCTCAGGCCTTGCAACCTGATTTCACTCTCACTCCACAACACTAATAGCCCTAGGGACAGTCCTTCTACTCCTTACAATATACCAATGGTGACGAGACATCGTACGAGAGGGGACATACCAAGGCCACCACACACCTCCCGTCCAAAAGGGCTTACGATATGGAATAATTCTCTTTATTACCTCGGAAGTTTTCTTTTTCCTAGGCTTCTTCTGAGCATTCTATCACGCAAGCCTTGCACCCACCCCAGAACTGGGTGCCTGCTGACCCCCTACAGGTATTTCCACATTGGACCCCTTCGAGGTACCCCTCCTGAACACCGCAGTACTCCTCGCCTCAGGCGTTACGGTCACCTGAGCCCATCATAGCATTATAGAAGGTAAGCGAAAACAGGCTATTCATTCCCTCACTTTAACCATCCTTCTCGGATTCTATTTTACATTTCTACAGGGGATAGAATACTACGAAGCCCCCTTTACCATTGCAGACGGAGTATACGGTTCAACCTTCTTCGTAGCAACAGGTTTCCACGGACTACATGTAATTATTGGCTCCACCTTCCTGGCCGTTTGCCTCGTACGCCAAGCCCAGTACCACTTTACTTCTGAACACCACTTCGGGTTTGAGGCAGCTGCCTGATACTGACACTTTGTCGATGTAGTGTGACTCTTCCTTTATATCTCTATTTACTGATGAGGCTCTTAATCTTTCTAGTACTAATTGGAGTATAAGTGACTTCCAATCACCTGGTCTTGGTTAAAATCCAAGGAAAGATAATGAACCTTGTCTCCACTATTATTCTAATTACAACATCACTTTCAGTTGCCCTCGCATTGGCCTCATTTTGACTACCCCAAATAACACCGGATCACGAGAAGCTCTCCCCCTACGAATGCGGTTTTGACCCTTTAGGGTCGGCCCGACTACCCTTTTCACTTCGATTTTTTCTCGTCGCTATCCTTTTTCTGCTTTTCGATTTAGAAATTGCCCTTCTCCTTCCACTCCCCTGAGGGGATCAACTTTCCTCCCCCCTCCTTACATTTTTCTGAGCCGCCTCTATCTTATTACTACTCACCCTAGGCCTAATTTACGAATGATTACAAGGGGGCTTAGAATGAGCCGAATAGGCAGTTAGTTTAAGAAAAACTTTTAATTTCGGCTTAAGAATTTACGGTTCAAATCCGTGACTTCCTTATGCTTCCCAGTCAGTTTGCCTTCTCCATCGCCTTCCTACTTGGCCTCGCAGGCCTGTCGTTTCATCGTATGCACCTTTTGTCCGCCCTTCTCTGCCTAGAAGGGATAATGCTCTCTCTTTTCATCGCCCTCTCTCTATGAATTTTACAAACTGACTCTACAAACTTTTCAGCAGCTCCTATACTTCTCCTTGCATTTTCAGCTTGCGAGGCAAGCGCAGGACTATCTCTGCTCGTTGCAACTGCTCGAACGCACGGCTCAGACCGGCTACAAAGCCTTAGTCTGTTGCAATGCTAAAAATTACTACAATAACTTTACTATATGTTTTGACAGTATGACGCACGTCAACACCTTGAATGTGAACAATTGCTATTGCACAAAGCGCCCTGGGGGCAGCAGTAAGCTTCGTTTGACTTTACTCCCCAGGGGAAACAAAATGGTCCCTTATATATCCTAACTTCGGGATAGATTCATTATCTATACCCCTCACCGTCCTATCTACTTGACTGCTCCCTCTAATATTTATTGCAAGCAAACACCACTTAACATCTGCGCCGCAGGTTTACCAACGACTGTATCTTACCCTCCTTACACTCCTCCAGGCCACTCTCTTACTGGCCTTTACCGCCACAGACTTCATTGCATTTTACGTCTTATTTGAAGCCACCCTTATCCCTACCCTTTTTATTATTACACGTTGAGGCTACCAAGAAGAACGATTAAACGCAGGCCTCTACCTCCTCTTTTATACACTCGCAGGCTCCCTTCCACTCCTCGTAGGTTTAATACAGCTGGAGTTAGAGCTCGGAACCCTTTCAATAGTAATTATACAATACATCAAAATGCCCCAACTCAGCGATTACTTCTTTGAGTTATTATGAACATGCTGCGTACTTGCATTCATAATTAAGCTCCCACTGTATGGTCTTCACCTATGATTACCCAAAGCGCATGTTGAAGCCCCTATTGCAGGCTCCATAGCCCTGGCCGCAGTACTCCTAAAACTAGGAGGCTACGGCTTAATACGTATTACCCCTATCCTTGAACCTTTAACCGACCGAATAAACTATCCCTTCATTATTCTCGCGCTTTGAGGTGTAGTTATAACAGGGGCCACGTGTTTACGCCAAACAGATATAAAATCCATAATCGCATACTCCTCAGTTGGTCACATAGGCTTGGTGGTAGCAGGCATTCTTACCCAAACTACCTGAGGCAGCGTCGGAGCAATAGTACTAATGATCGCACACGGATTAACGTCTTCCCTCCTCTTTTCGCTCGCAAATACTAATTACGAACGAACATCCAGTCGAACCTTACTACTGGTGCGCGGAATACACATAATCCTCCCTCTGATAACGGCATGGTGATTCTTCGCATGCCTCGCAAACCTGGGCTTCCCTCCTCTTCCTAGCGCCATTGCAGAGCTAGTAATCGTTACAGCCATCTTTGAGTGATCCCCCGCTACTTTCCCACTAATTCTACTCGGGGCTATGATGACAGTAGGTTACTCATTTCACCTTTTTATAGTTACTCAGCACGGCATTACCCCGAAACACGTGATTAACATACCGCCCACACACACGCGTGAGCACCTCCTGATGGTCCTTCACATCCTCCCTCTTACTCTTCTGATACTGAAGCCCCAGTTGGTTATGGGCCAGGCTATTTGTAGATATAGTTTAACAAGAACGCCAGATTGTGATTCTGGAAACAGGGGTTAAATCCCCCTTATCCACCGGGAGAGGCTCGCCAGCAACGAGGACTGCTAACTTTCGCCCCCTTGGTTGAACTCCAAGGCTCGCTCACATGGCTCCTAAAGGATATTAGTTCGTCCGTTGGTCTTAGGAACCAATATATCTTGGTGCAAGTCCAAGTAGTAGCTTATGGGCGCGATTTCAATTTTTATAGTTTCAAGTCTCACATTCATTTTTATGATTTTGGCCTTCCCCCTTTTGACCTCGCTTCTACCAACAAATTGGGTCCCTAACTGAGCAAACTCACACGTCAAAACCGCGGTACAGTACGCATTCTTTGCTAGTCTATTCCCACTACTAGTTTATCTTTCACAAGGATCTGAAGCAGTTATAACCTCATGAACCTGATTCACCATCTTGACCTTTGATGTTAACATTAGCCTTAACTTTGACCTCTACTCTCTTATTTTCATCCCCATTGCCTTATATGTTACATGGTCCATTCTTGAATTTGCACTATGGTATATGCACAGCGACCCTAATGTAAACCGCTTCTTTAAATATCTCTTAATGTTCCTCATCGCCATAATCATTCTGGTAACAGCAAACAACTTTTTCCAACTCTTCATTGGATGAGAAGGTGTAGGGATTATATCCTTCCTTCTTATCAGCTGATGACGCGGCCGAGCGGATGCAAGTACGGCCGCCCTCCAAGCCGTTATCTATAACCGGGTCGGAGACGTAGGCCTGATCATTGCCATGGCATGAACTGCTATTAGCTTCGGCTCTTGGGAACTTCAACAAATCTTCTCAGCAGCTAAACCTGGGGACGCTACTTTTCTCCTTGTAGTCTTTATTCTGGCAGCTACAGGTAAATCAGCCCAATTTGGCCTACACCCCTGACTCCCAGCCGCCATAGAGGGCCCTACGCCAGTCTCTGCTCTACTTCACTCAAGCACAATAGTCGTTGCCGGCATCTTTCTACTAGTCCGGGTAAGCCCCCTCTTAAGCAACAACTCAATCGCACTTACAATTTGTTTATGATTAGGGGCCCTCACCACGCTATTTACAGCAACCTGCGCCCTCACCCAAAATGATATCAAAAAAATCATTGCATTCTCCACATCAAGTCAACTGGGCTTAATAATAGTAACTTTAGGACTTAATCAACCACAACTAGCCTTCCTCCATATCTGCACACATGCATTTTTCAAAGCAATGCTGTTCTTATGCTCTGGCTCAATTATTCACAGCCTAAATGACGAACAGGACATCCGGAAAATAGGAGGCATACAACATGTTACCCCCTTCACATGCTCAGCCTTAACAATTGGAAGCCTTGCCTTAACAGGTACTCCCTTCTTAGCTGGCTTCTACTCAAAAGACGCAATCATTGAAGCGCTCAACACGTCATACTTAAATTCCTGGGCCCTAGCGCTTACTTTACTAGCCACATCATTCACCGCAGTATATAGCCTGCGTATTGTGTATTTTGTATGTATAGGCCGTCCACGCTTTAATCCACTTTCACCTATTAATGAAAATAGCCCAGCAGTTATTAAACCTATTAATCGCTTAGCATGGGGAAGTATCCTTGCAGGACTTTTAATTACTTGAAATCTTATTCCAATAAAAACCCCTATTATAACAATACCCCCTGCCCTTAAAACAGCTGCCATTGTAGTGACTATCCTGGGCTTCACCATCGCCCTCGGATTAGCTTACCTTACAAATAAAAAGCTCGACGAAATCCATCAGTATGGCGCCCACCACTTCACGGCCCAACTTGCCTTCTACCCAACAGTTGCTCACCGCCTGTTTCCAAAGCTTACCCTTATTCTAGGTGCGGTCATCTCTTCCTTTTTAATTGATAACTCGTGGTTAGAAAAAACGGGCCCCAAAGCAGTATCTAAGCTTAACAAACCACTTATTACAACCATAAGTAACGCACAAAAAGGAACCATTAAAACCTACCTCGGACTATTTGTAGTTACTATCATCTTTGTCTCCTTAACCCTGTATTATTATTAAACTGCCCGAAGGGCCCCTCGCGCCAACCCCCGTGTTAGCTCAAGCACCACAACTAAAGTTAAAAGCAACACCCAGGCACTAACAACTAACATTCCCCCTCCTAAGGAGTACATCAAAGCAACTCCTCCAATATCCCCCCGGAACAATGAGAACTCGTCACATTCCCCCACCGGTATTATACTTATTCCGGACCAGTCCCCCAATAAGAAGTTATAGGCTACTCCTACTACTAATACATAAAATCCTGTATAAACAGCGACCGAACGACTCCCCCACCCCTCAGGGTACGGCTCCGCCGCAAGTGCCGCTGAATATGCAAATACTACTAATATTCCCCCTAAGTAAATTAAGAACAGAACTAACGAAAGAAATGGCCCACCATATCCCCCTAACGCCCCACACCCTAAGCCCGCAACAACAACTAGCCCTAAGGCAGCAAAATAAGGAGAAGGATTTGACGCAACTGCAATTAGCCCCCCCACAAGCCCGAACAGAAACACGCACATAAAATATATCATAATTCCTACCAGGGTTTTAACCAGGACTTATGGCTTGAAAAACCATCGTTGTGCTTCAACTATAGGAACCTAATGGCAAGTCTTCGAAAAACGCACCCTCTCCTAAAAATCGCAAATGATGCTCTAGTAGACCTCCCCGCCCCCTCCAATATTTCCGTCTGGTGGAATTTTGGGTCTCTCTTGGGCCTCTGCCTAATTTCTCAAATTCTTACCGGTTTATTCCTTGCCATACATTATACCTCAGATATTGCCACTGCCTTTTCCTCCGTCACCCATATCTGCCGGGACGTAAATTACGGCTGGCTTATCCGAAACCTTCATGCAAATGGAGCATCCTTCTTTTTCATTTGTATTTACGCCCACATCGGACGAGGCCTTTACTATGGCTCCTACCTTTATAAACAAACTTGAACCGTAGGGGTTATTCTCCTGCTCCTAGTAATAATAACTGCATTCGTGGGCTATGTCCTTCCATGAGGCCAAATGTCCTTCTGAGGGGCTACAGTCATTACCAACCTCCTATCAGCCATCCCTTACATCGGCACCACCCTCGTTCAATGAATCTGAGGGGGCTTTTCTGTGGACAACGCCACCCTCACTCGATTTTTCGCCTTCCACTTCCTCTTTCCCTTCGTAATTGCGGCTCTCACTATCATTCACCTTCTTTTCCTCCACGAAACAGGCTCCAACAACCCCCTTGGGCTAAACTCAAATGTCGACAAAATTTCGTTCCACCCCTATTTTTCATATAAAGACCTCCTGGGATTTGCAGCCTTGCTCCTTGCCCTAACATCTCTTGCCCTGTTTTCCCCTAATGTCCTGGGCGACCCAGACAACTTCATTCCGGCCAACCCTTTAGTCACCCCGCCCCATATTAAACCTGAATGATACTTCCTCTTCGCATACGCAATCCTTCGGTCAATTCCCAATAAATTAGGAGGAGTGCTAGCCCTGCTTGCTTCCATCCTCGTACTACTATTAGTGCCCTTCCTACACTCGTCCAAGCAACGAAGCTTAACCTTCCGCCCAATCTCGCAGTTCCTCTTCTGAACACTCATTGCAGACGTAGCTATCCTTACATGAATCGGGGGTATACCTGTTGAAAGTCCATTCATCGTAATTGGCCAAGTCGCATCCATCCTATACTTCTCCATCTTTCTCATCTTCTTCCCATTAGCAGGGTGGGCTGAGAACAAAATTCTTCGATTAGCGTAACACAGGTAGCTCAGATGACTAGAGCGCCGGTCTTGTAAACCGGATGCCGGGGGTTAAAATCCCCCCCTTTGTATCAAAGAAGGGGGATTTTAACTCCCATCACTGGCTCCCAAAGCTAGCATTTTTGATTAAACTATTCTTTGTACATATATGTATTATCACCATTAACTGAATGTGAGGCATGCATCAGGTATTCAAGGACACATACTGATTGATCACACAATCAGAGGTAAAAACCATACATATGTCATAGCAATCTCGAAGATTTACATTAGACACTTAATGCAAGACTCAAAGTAAAGAATCTCAAGTAAACTCAGCTCATAATTCAAATAAATATGTAAGGGTGATCTTTCGGCATTATCTTCCATCCCTGAATTTTCTGATTATTATGCGCAGTAAGAACCCACCAACCAGCACCAAGAAGCGTCACCGCACCGCGGTGCTTGATGGTCAGGAGCACAACTTGTGGGGGTCGCACAATTTGAATTATTCCTGGCATCTGGTTCCTACTTCAGGGCCATGACTCGATAATCCCCCATACTTTCATTGACGCTTGCATAAGTTAATGTTGACAACCATACGACTCGTTACCCACCAAGCCGGGCGTTCTCTCTAAAGGGCTACTGGTATTTTTTTTCTCTTTTTCTCTGGTATCTACCAGGGCGTATGGTAGTCTCTTACACTAGGCATCGTAAGCAAGGAAACGTTATGAAGGGTGAAAAGACATTACCAGAACATATTGCATAACTTATATCAAGAGCATAAATATTTCTGTATATCCAAATATTTCTTGAAGATCTCCCCCTTCTTTTTTTTTAAGTAAAACCCCCCTACCCCCCTTTTACTACTCGAAAGATTGTTAACGATTCTGAAAGCCCCTCGAAACAGAAAACCCTCAAGTAATTTGTTGAGCAAATTTTGATCCCTAAAAAACATCATTTTATCAAAACCCTTGTTCCTAAAGAGACCTCCTCCAACTTCCATTTTAGCTTCTTTTTCCACTTCTTGCTAGTACAGGAATTCTTAATACCTTTGAAAACTTTTTAGAACAACTAAGAAAGAGAGATTCTTCAACTAATAAAATTAATTCCTCCTGCAACAAAAATTTAGCTTTTTTTACAATATTAAAAATTTTTTTTCGC